ATTGTTACTCCTTAATTTTCATTTTGAATCTACTCCTTCGAAGAAAAGAAAATAAGTCTCTTGAAATTTTTAACCTCCGATTGTATCCGAACGAGAGGAATGTTGAAAAGTCACTACGAACCCGAAACATACCATTGGAAAGTGATTCAGTAATTAAACCTTCATGAATCCATTTTTGTTCTTTCATTCCAGGTAACCCCTTTAATTATCAACTCATGGAGTAGGAGTGATATTAGACAACCCTTCCTCTTTTTTCAAAAAAAAAAATAGGAAGTTTTCCTACGGATGCAATTCGTAGATCATAAAGATCACCATATATATAACAAAATTTCTCCCCCGATTCCTTCTAGTCGAGCCTCTCGGTCTGTCATTATACCTCGAGAAGTCGAAAGAATTACAATACCCATTCCTCCTAAAATCCTAGGAATTCGTTGATGGTTGGAATAGATTCGTAGGCCGGGTCGGCTGATACGTTTTAAAACAGTTCTATATGGCCCTTTTCTATTCCTTCTATGTCGCAGAGTTGAAACCAAGAAATATTTATTGCTTACTCGATGTTTTCTCACATTTTCGATAAAGCCTTCGCGTAGAAGTATTTTAACAATGTTTTCAGTGATATTTGTAGATGCTATTCGAACCGTTCCTTTTTTATCCATGTCAGCATTTCGTATAGAAGTTATTATTTCGGCAATAGTGTCCCTACCCATGATGAACTATAATTATTTGTGCCTCCGGGTTTTTATATAATCAGCATGCTCTACTCTTTTTTTTTCATGAATTATTAAAGGTATATGCGTGAGAAACAATCTACTAATACATTCTACTAATTAATGGAATCTAATTCAGTTCAGATATCTTACTATGAACCTCCCTTTTTTTATGTTTTATTATGTTTTCATCTATTAGTATTTATTTAGAATCTATTTATAATACCTCAGGAGCTAATGAGACTATTTTAGTAAAATTCAACTGTCTCAATTCCCGAGCGATCGCACCAAAAACTCGAGTTCCTTTTGGATTTCCTTCTTGATCAATGACAACTGCTGCATTGTCATCATATTGTATTATCATACCATTGTCACGTTTGAGTTCTTTACATGTACGTACAATTACAGCTCTGATCACTTCTGATCTTTGTAGAGGCATATTGGGAACTGCTTCTTTGATTACAGCAACAATAACGTCACCAATATGAGCATATCGGCGATTACTAGCTCCTATGATTCGAATACACATTAATTCTCTAGCCCCGCTGTTGTCCGCTACATTTAAATAGGTCTGAGGTTGAATCATATCATTCTTATTATTTTTCTCTTTTTTCTTTCAATGCTAACTAACTAAAGGGCGAAGAAAAAAAGATTGTTTGTCCAGAAATAAAAAAACTGCGGTTTTTTCATCACAAGGCCCCTTTCCTTTCGTTCCATATCCCTATCCCGCAATAACGAATTGAGTTCGTATAGGCATTTTGGACGCAGCTATAGAAATAGCTTCTCTGGCTACAATTTCTGATACTCCACCCATTTCATAAAGTATTCGACCCGGTTTAACGACGGATACCCAATATTCGGGAGATCCTTTCCCCGAACCCATACGTGTTTCGGTAGGCCTTACTGTAACAGGTTTGTCTGGAAATATACGTACCCATATTTTTCCACCACGACGCGCATATCGTGCCATGGCTCGCCGCCCCGCTTCTATTTGTCTAGATGTGATCCAAGCGGGTTCAAGTGCCTGAAGGGCGTATCCGCCGAAACAAATTCGATTGCCTCGATAAGATATTCCCTTCATTCTTCCTCTATGTTGTTTACGAAATCTGGTTCTTTTGGGGTTATAGTTGATGGTTGTTTCTCAATGCCATCTCTACTGCAGAACTGGACATGAGAGTTTCTTCTCATCCAGCTCCTCGCGAATGAAACGATTAAATAATATTGTATATATTTTGATTTTGAATTGAATGAATAATGAATCATGGAATTTTTTGAGATATAATCTGTCACGTACACGTAGGAATAAAATAAAATGAGAAATTCAATTTTATAATTAATGAATCCTCATTTTTACCTTTATTTTATTTATTTTTATTGAATTGCCCAAAACTTAGCAATCCAGTAAGGCTTTCGCGGGCGAATATTTGCTCTTTCAACATCCCTTTCATTCGTAGGGGCGTTCCATGACCTATCAGAATAAATGAATTGGTTCTTGGCTCGTTCCGCCATCCCACCCAATGAATCATTAGGATTCGTTTTCAAGGGAATCTTCCTCAGTCACAGGTTCTGTCGTTCCCATCGCTTCTCGATTAATGACTAGGCCCGAACTCTGCAATGGAGCTCCTAATAAAATTTGTTCCTGAATCAATCTTCTCAGTCTTTATTGACTTGGCGCTCTTTATTCTTTTTGATTTTTCGTATAAATTGTATTCATATTCATCGAATCTAATTATTAATTATGGACGAATACATTAATGCTTTATTACATTGCCTTTTATAAGATAGTTCATAGACCATACATATTGGAATCATATATCATTGCTATTCTTTTTCTTTCTTTCTCTCACCCCTCCATTTATCCATATCCCTTTGTTTTTGCTTCACAACCTTATAGATTGATTTTTCTTTTATGTAAAAAAAAATGCTTCAGTTGCTACAACAATATGATCAATACATCATATAGCGACTGGTTCCTTGGATCCAGATAATACGAAGCAATGAGCTGGTTATTAGTTATATAGTTATTAGTTCATACTAGGGGATGGCCCTTTGTTTTTTAATCCTAACCTAACTCTAAATAAAAAACCAACGAGTCACACACTAAGCATAGCAATTATATGGAGATGGAGTCAATCGAATTGTTATTCAACCCTATAGAATTAAGAATTCGAAAAAATTCTCATTTTTTGATTGAACGGAAAAAAATGAACGAGTTTGTGATTTTTTATTCAATTGCCGGATGGATGGAACAGAAAGACAACGAAAGGCCCATTATTCCTCGTCTGCAAATATCCAAATTTTGATTCCTAATGCCCCATAGATAGTTCGAACTGTATAGGAACAATAATCAATTTTGGCTCGAATGGTTTGTAGGGGAACCCTACCTTCTCTGATCCATTCGACACGTGCTATTTCCTTTCCGTCGATACGCCCTGCAATTTGTACTTGAATTCCCTTTGTATCTGCTTTTTCAGTTAATTCAATAGCTTTTTTCATTGCCTTTCGAAACGAAACTCTATTCTTTAATTGTTCGGCTATAAATTCTGCAAGAATATTAGGTTGTCCATACGGTTTTTCAACTCTTGTGATAGCAATGTTAAGTTTTTGGTTCACAGAATGAAATTCTTTTTGTGCATTGCTCTGTAATTCTTCAATTCCTCGCGGGCTGCCCTCTATGAACAATTTTGGGAATCCCATATATATTATGACCTGGATCAGATCGATTCTTTTTTGAATCTTTATGCGTGCAATTCCCTCGGCACCCGAGGATATTTTCCTATTTTTTTGTACATAATTCTTGATACAATCCTGTATTTTTTGATCTTCCTGGAGACCCTCGGAATAACTTTTTGGTTGTGCAAACCAAACAGAATGATGACTTTGGGTTGTACCAAGTCGGAAACCGAGTGGATTTATTTTTTGTCCCATAGCACCTCGCTATCTCTATAAGTCCATATCATTTCTCTATTAGCCCACGTCATTCTGTTACGATATAGCATATGATCCATCATATATAGATACCTCTCTATGACATCTGTATACTTATCTTTATATACCCATCCATATTTTCTTAACCATATGAAATAGTTTTTATCTTTAGATGTATCTTGCAATACAATAGTTATATGACAGGTGGGTCTTTTTATCGGATAACTACGTCCTCGGGCTCGGGGTTTTAACTTTTTCATGCTAGTACCTTCATTAACTTCAGCTTGACTAATGATTAAAGCCGTTTCGTTGAATCCCATATTGTGACTAGCATTTGCTGCTGCAGAATAAACTAATTTTAAAATGGGATAACACGCTCGATAAGGCATGAGTTCTAGTATCATAAGTGTTTCCTCGTAGGGACGCCCACGAATCTGATCAATTACTCTTCGCGCTTTATGAGCAGACATACGTATATGTTGACCTAAAGCGTATACTTCTACATCTGGGTCACTCTTTATCATAAGGTTCACCTCCCACCAATAAACGATGAGCACCCATATCCACTTTATTAATTAATATATTAACGACGAGATTTATTATCGTTTCTCGCATGCCCCCGGAAATTCAGAGTAGGTGCAAATTCTCCCAATTTGTGACCTACCATACGATCTGTTATATAAATAGGCAAATGTTCCTTTCCATTATGAATAGCAATTGTATGGCCGATCATTGTGGGTATAATGGTAGATGCCCGGGACCAAGTTACGATTGTATCTTTTTCTGCCCTCGTGTTGAGCTTCGCAATTTTTATCAATAAATGATTAGCTACAAAAGGATTTTTTTTTAGTGAACGTGTCACAGCTAATTACTCCTTTTTTTTGTAAAGATGAGGAAACATATTCTATTTTCAATATTCTCCTATTTACTACGGCGACGAAGAATCAAACTATCACTATATTTATTCCTTTTTCTACTTCTTCTTCCAAGCGCAGGATAACCCCAAGGGGTTGCGGGTTTTTTTCTACCAATTGGGGCCCTCCCTTCGCCACCCCCATGGGGATGGTCTACAGGGTTCATAACTACTCCTCTTACTACAGGACGCTTACCTAGCCAACACTTAGATCCGGCTCTACCCAAACTTTTCTGGTTCACCCCAACATTACCCACTTGTCCGACTGTTGCTGAGCAGTTTTTGGATATCAAACGGACCTCCCCAGATGGTAATTTTAATGTGGCCGATTTACCCTCTTTTGCAATCAGTTTCGCTACAGCACCCGCTGCTCTCGCTAATTGTCCACCCTTTCCAAGTGTGATTTCTATGTTATGTATGGCCGTGCCTAAGGGCATATCGGTTGAAGTAGATTCTTCTTTTTGATCAATCAAAATCCCTTCCCAAACTGTACAAGCTTCTTCCAAAGCATACGGCTTTCTGGATGTATATGATGATATCTAGACAGATGGATCTCATATGAATCGTATGATGAAATACCACACGAGTGGATATATAGGAATCCAAATCTGCCGAATCACTCATGTTATGATCTTCTACATCCTAGGTCTCCCCGTTCCTTCATCTGGCTTATGTTCTTCATGTAGCATTCAGACCGAATGACTTTATGAAATTACGTCGATACTTCCACATATTACGGGTAACGTAGGAGACATCTCTATTTTTCCCGGGGGGGTAGAATTACCACTGCTTAGCTTTCAATTCGCCTCTGACCATCAAATGAAATGTGAATAACCCGTCCTCCTCTCTTTGAAACAAGGGGCGCTTCCGGCTCTATCGGTGCTTCAAACAATTTTGTCTTCTCCATATTACTATATCTCTAGAGTCAATAATTTTATATGAGGAACTACTGAACTCAATCACTTGCTGCCATTACTCTTCAGTTTTCTGTTGAGGTCTATCCCGTAGAGGTACTCAAATTGGATCAGTGATCGATTTCTAGGTTTCGTTGTAAACCTAATTGGTTACTTCCAATTACGTAAATCAATGGTTCAAACCGCACTCAAAGGTAGGGCATTTCCCATTGAGATAGGAACTTCTGTACCAGAAACAATGGTATCTCCAATGATAGCCCCTCTGGGATGTAAAATATATCTCTTCTCACCATCCCCATAGTGTATGAGACAAATATATGCATTTCGATTAGGGTCGTATTCTACGGTTACGATTCTACCAGATATGTCTTTTTCATTCCGTCGAAAATCGATTTTACGGTATAGACGCTTATGACCTCCCCCTATATGCCTTGCGGTAATGATTCCTCTGGCATTACGACCTTTACCACAACGACGCTGTCCATAGATCAAATTATTTCGTGGATTGGATTTCACTTGACTGCCGACGGCTCCATTGCGTGTGCTCGGGGTAGAAGTTTTGTATAAATGTATCGCCGTGTTATTAAGTATTTTGATTTAAGTTCTTTTCTTTCTAAGAGGTGGAATAGAATAACCCGGTTGAAGCGTAATGATCATACGTCTGTAATGCATTGTATGTCCCATAATGGGTCCCATTCTTCTACCCTTTCCCGGGAGTCGATGACTATTCATAGCTATTACCTTGACACCAAAGAAGAGTTCGACCCAATGCTTTATTTCTGTCCTAGTTGATCCTGATTCGACATTAGAAGTATATTGATTGTTCCCCAATAACCGAATACTTTTGTCTGTAAATACTGCATATTTGATTCCATCCATAAATCCATTTTCTTCCCTATGAGTTCCAGTATCGATAAGAATTCTATTTCTTACTGTTCATATGTTATGGTATGAATATACCATACCAATTCGTTATGTATGGATGATGAGATTTCATTGATACAGAGCCAATTCCAATAGACGTATTGAACGTTCCCGTTGGCGTGCATCCAGCAGGAATTGAACCTACGAATTTGCCAATTATGAGTTGGGCGCTTTAACCATTCAGCCATGGATGCGTAACGGGGATCGTCGTACATCGTGAATAACCAAATTCCAATTTAAATGAAATCCTTAGGAGGAATCAATGAAGCAGGAAGCAGTGAAACGACATCCATTAAAATCCTGGATCTTCGAATTGAGAGAGATATTGAGAGAGATCAAGAATTCTCACTATTTCTTAGATTCGTGGACCAAATTCGATTCCGTGGGATCTTTCACTCACATTTTTTTCCACCAAGAACGTTTTATGAAACTCTTTGACCCCCGAATTTGGAGTATCCTACTTTCACGCGATTCACAGGGTTCAACAAACAATCGATATTTCACGATCAAAGGTGTAGTAGTACTGCTTGCAGTAGCGGTCCTTATATATCGTAATCGTATTAACAATCGAAATAGGGTCGAAAGCAAAAATCTCTATTTGATGGGGCTTCTTCCTATACCTATGAATTCCATTGGACCCAGAAATGATACATTGGAAGAATCTTTTGGGTCTTCCAATATCAATAGGTTGATTGTTTCGCTCCTGTATCTTCCAAAAGGAAAAAAGATCTCTGAGAGTTGTTTCATGGATCCGAAAGAGAGTACTTGGGTTCTCCCAATAACTAAAAAGTGTATCATGCCTGAATCTAACTGGGGTTCGCGGTGGTGGAGGAACCGGATCGGAAAAAAGAGGGATTCTAGTTGTAAGATATCTAATGAAACCGTAGCTGGAATTGAGATCTCATTCAAAGAGAAAGATATCAAATATCTGGAGTCTCCTTTTGTATCCTATACGGATGATCCGATCCGCAAGGACCGTGATTGGGAATTGTTTGATCGTCTTTCTCCGAGGAAGAAGCGAAACATAATTAACTTGAATTCGGGACAGCTATTCGAAATCTTAGTGAAACACTGGATTTGTTATCTCATGTCTGCTTTTCGTGAAAAAAGACCGATTGAAGTGGAGGGCTTCTTCAAACAACAAGGAGCTGGGTCAACTATTCAATCAAATGATATTGAGCATGTTTCCCATCTCCTCTCGAGAAACAAGTGGGGTATTTCTTTGCAAAATTGTGCTCAATTTCATATGTGGCAATTCCGCCAAGATCTCT